TCCCAATCAGCCCCTCTCACAGTGGAAGAACAGATAATGACCATTTATACCGGAACAAATGGTTATCTGGATGGATTAGAAATTGGACAAGTAAGAAAATTTCTCGTTCAGTTACGCACTTACTTAAAAACGAATAAACCTCAGTTTCAAGAAATCATAGCCTCTACCAAGACATTAACCGCTGAAGCAGAAAGCTTTTTGAAAGAAGGTATTCAAGAGCAACTGGAACGTTTTCTACTTCAGGAGAAAATTTAAAAAAAAGAAACGTTCTTTTTTTCTTATTTTTGATTCTTTAGTCAAATTTTACTCTTTAATTTTAATTCCATTTTTTTTTTAATTCTATATATAGAAGTCTATAAGTCAAGTATATATATATAGAAAGAAGTATATAACTAATATCTGTTTAATATTAAATCGTAAAGCATTCAGAATTTCTTTCTTATTCTATTTATTTCTTATCTTTTTTCGAAATAGATTAAAAATATATTATATATAATATATATAAATGGAACTAATAGATAAATATCAATTATAGATATATTGATATTGCGTCCAATAGGATTTGAACCTATACCAAAGGTTTAGAAGACCTATGTCCTATCCATTAGACAATGGACGCTTTTCGCTTTTTTTTTTACTTTCCTATTGTTAAAAAAAAAAAGAATGTGCGAAATCTTTTTAGCAATTGTGTATTGACGTTAATTCAATACACAATTGCTATTAGACAATTCTAATAGCAATTGTGAATTTAGAGCGGGTAGCGGGAATCGAACCCGCATCGTTAGCTTGGAAGGCTAAGGGTTTTAGTCGACGTCGATCGATCATTTTTATATTTTTAACGTCTCTAATTCAAAACCGAACATGAAACTTTGGTTTCATTCGGCTCCTTTATGATGGATGGAGAAATTCCCAAATAAAAAAAGACGGGAACGAAATCAAAATTCGACCCATAACATCTATGTTAGCTTTTTTCCGGCTGTTTACTTTCACAGAAAATTTTGCTTTCTAGATGATCCTTCTAGAAGATAGATCAGGCGAACTCGAACAATCTTTCTAGTTACTTCGTTCTTTATTTCTATATTAACGGAATCCTTAGGAAAAGTATTTGGTTTCTACCGAGCTAAAACAATATAATATGTCGATGTCTTTAGTAAACCAAAGTTCTCGTTTAATAGCTATTTTGCTTCAATTTTTTCTATACCAAACAATGAATAGAACTGAAGATTTAGTTACGATTAGAAAGAAACTTTTCTAGCTTTATCCATGGATCCTCTTGTTATACGTATTGAATTGTAATATAGTCATCCAATTCAAAAATTATGTTTCGGAATTTCATAATCCAAATTTACAATTGATTAGAGTCTTTGGATACAAATTCCGAGAATCTATAATCTTCCTTGAATCTTTCATTGAAAGGGAAAGGACTAAATCCTTTTAAGAAATAAAATTTTTGATCGGAAGATGAATCAAACCGAGAGACCCTTTAACTATTAAAGGGATTAAAGGAACGAATCACACTTTTACCACTAAACTATACCCGCTACAATGCAATTATTGCATATAAATTAACCTTTTGTCGAACAAAGTAATCGGGGGTGTAATAAAAAAATCTGAAAAAAAAATTCGAAAATTCTAACGGTGACTTAATAAAATTAGTAAAAGCGGATTCAATTCCACTTTTTTTTTTCAATTTCAAATCTTTTTTGTCTAAAAATCCATCGGATGAGTCTTTTTAACTTTAACAAAAAAAGGCCCGGCTGGGGACTGACCAGGCCAGGCTATTAAAATAAAAAAGATATTTTACTTGTGTTTTGACGAGACAAAATAAAAAAAGGATTCTCTATTTCTATTATTGTGGTTTTATTTATTTCTATTTATCTTTCGCGCCTTTTCTTTATCTAATCTTTCTCTAAATTTTTAATGTAACTAGAATTACTGACAAAGTTCTATAAAAACAGTTATATAATAGTAATATATATATTATATATATAAATAGAGGATAAATATATTTATATAATATAATAAAAAAGAAATTATATATATAATAAAATATAGAAAATGAAAAAATATATATAATATAAAGAATAATCTATACAAAAAAAAGAAAGCTTTTTAAGAATAAAGTGGAGAAGGTTCTTTTTCAAGCCTTTTTTTGTTTAATGGAACCTAATAAGTATCCCTTTTCGATTAGGAGAGATGGCTGAGTGGACTAAAGCGTTGGATTGCTAATCCATTGTACGAGTTAATCGTACCGAGGGTTCGAATCCCTCTCTTTCCCTTTCTCCTTTTGATGGTGTGTAATAGATAAAATCCTAATAAAATTGGAGCATTTCCACTCATTAAATATAAATAAAGCAATAAAAAACCTTTCTTTTTTATTCTTCACGTCCCGGATTACGTCCTGGATCATTAGATAGGAATCCAAATATGAAGAGAGAAACAAAGAATATAACTACAGTGTATACCAAAAGTTTGAGAGTAAGCATTACACAATCTCCAAGATCTTACTAAAAAAAAAAAAAAGAGAATAGATTCTCTATTTTTATACCAAATATCTAATTTTGATACCAAATAAATAAAAAAAAAAGGTTTCAGAAAGTCATTTGTAATTAAGATAATAGTCGAATCTTTTCTATTCAAACAGATTTGCATACCAACATCTAGATATTTTTTTGGTGAACTCGAATCTAATTAGGTTCTTTCATTTAGGGAAAAGAGGATAAAATTTAGGAAATAGAAATGATCCAGATTTAGTATGGCTACCAAAAAAATTCAATGTTTGAATTGAGAGTTCGTTCATACGTCAAGATTTTTTTGATCTTTTGAATTGTTGGAAGAATAAAAATCGTGAATTTGTTTAAGACAGTATTAAGAATTTCATCGAAAACTTACAGCGGCTTGCCAAACAAAGGCTAAAAGAAGAAAGAAAAGAGGTATTACGGGCATAACATCTACGATTGGATTCAAAAAGGCGTAGGCCTCCGGCAATTTGGCGACTAAAAAAGTGCTTGAAAAAAGGGCAGAATTAAAACAAATACAGATCAAATTAAATATATTAAGCATAACAAAAATTGGTGTTCTTGTGGATAATTTAATTTTGATTGAGTTATTAATATATTTTTTATATAAGGAAAAAAATAAAGAAAGATAGTCTAAAAAGACTTTGTTGAACTTACTCAATCAAAAATCCTTTCATTCTCATAAGAGAATGAAAGAAATAATATTTTCATACAATATCTTAATTGAATTCTATGTAATGATCAATAAAGTAAGTTTTATTTGCTATCTACACGTGTTAAAACTCTAGCACCAATGTAATCTATATTTAATTTTGAATTGACGAACAACCAATAGGAATATTACTCTTTTAGTAGTCTTGAATAAAAATCGAAATGGGGCGTAGCCAAGCGGTAAGGCAACGGGTTTTGGTCCCGCTATTCGGAGGTTCGAATCCTTCCGTCCCAGAGTACAGTGATTACGGAATAAATCTTCTATTGCCTTTGTACACCATCTTTCTCTTTCTGTTTAAAAATCCAATAGTTTTTAAGAATAAAATATTGAAATCAAAAGAAGAATCAACTTATTTTTCATCATTTCACCCGAATTCAAAAAGATCTATTTGCTTTTTTAATTTGTGTGTGATGCGGGTAAGTAAGGTAGAACCATAGATTCTAAGAGTTTGAATATAAATCTATATTTATATATATAAATATAGATTTATATTCAAACTAATATGGGATTCATTTGAATTCTGACTGAACCTTTACGCGTAAATTCACTATTTCATTCATAGAGAAAGAAAAAGTATAGATTACGATATACTGACTGAACTATGACTATTCATGATTCCATAATTGAATCAATTACACAAACTAGAGGAATGTTATGGTAAAACTTCGTTTAAAACGATGTGGTAGAAAGCAACGTGCGACTTGAATTGAAGGACATTATCTGCTGTGGATTTTTTCATCCGCCACTTTTTATAAGGTGCTCTTGGCTCGACATTTTGTATTCTATTTTACTAGAGTCCTACACTTTTTTGGAATAGAAAAAAGAGTACAGGGTGGAGCTCGAGTAGAATAGAAAGTTTTTCTTCCTTTCGCAGGAGTAAGGATCTAGGGTTAGTGCGAATCAATAAGTTGGAACAACTTCGTAAGTCTTTTTATATTGAAACAAAGTCCTTTCCAGCAATTTGACAATGGAAAAGGAAATTTTCTTCAAATTGTAAAATTCTTTGAATCAAAAGTCTATCATGCGTGAATCAAGCGTTTGTATGATTCTTTGTATAGAAAGAAAAGAAATCATAAACAAAATAAGGGGCTTGTTGCTGCCCTTTTTTAATAAAACGATTCAAGATCACCGAAGTCATGTCTAAACCTAAAGATTAAAAGTAACGATAAAGAATCCTGAAACAAGGAAATCCAGTTTTCAATTGTTTGAAAAACTAGCTCAGAATGACGAATCAAAATTGATTCTAAAAAATGAGACAAACAAAAAAGGGGCTAGAGACTACTCAATAAAAAAAGTACTTAAGGATTCTCCGGTGAGATATTTGAGAGTTATTTAACTTGAGTTACGAGAGTACGAATGTGACGAATGCTTTTTATGGAAAAAAATATTTAGGGTTTCAATACTGGCTAATTTATTTAATGTGTTTATTAATCTATTTAATATTTGAAGTTACTATTTTAATTTTATACAGAGAGTTTTTTATACAGAGAGTTAAAGTTAACTTCTACTCATTGAATTTTTTTTTCTCGAGCCGTACGAGGCCAAAACCTCTTATACGTTTCTAGGGGGGGTATTATTCATATACATCTATCCCAATGAGCCGTTTATCGAATCGTTGCAATTGATGTTCGATCCCGAAGAGAAGGAAGAGATCTTAGCAAGGTGGGTTTTTATGATCCGATAACTAATCAAACTTATTTAAATCTTCCTGCTATTCTCGATTTTCTTAAAAAAGGCGCTCAACCAACAAGAACAGTTCATGATATTTC